ATATAAGGAAAAAGGAAGAAAGTAAGTAAGGTATACAAAAAATCCTTCTTTTTCTTTGAACCCACCCAATCCAAAATCCTCCAATTCTCAAAGGAGAATAGAAGAAATCATACTTTCATACAATATCTTAATTGAATTCGATGTAATGATCAATAAATTTAGTTGAATTCTATATCTATATGTATAAAAATTCTAGTACCAATCTGTTCTATAGATATATAGATATTCAGACTGTAGTTGACAAAGAACCAATACCAATATTATTGTTTCTTAGTGTAGATTAGAAATTGAAATGGGGCGTGGCCAAGTGGTAAGGCAACGGGTTTTGGTCCCGCTATTCGGAGGTTCGAATCCTTCCGTCCCAGAACATATCCATTTTTTATGCTTCATTATTCCCATAGAAAGAAGAAGGGGGAGTTAATCCGTATTAATTTGAATATCTGTGTCTGTTTGAATATCATTAACAAACGATCAAGTTCCATAACATATAGAAATATATTATGGAGCCAATCTATTTTCTTTGAATCTCATTTTATTTAGGTATTTCGTGTTTGGCTCTAATGAAAAATTGGAAATCTATGTACCGATTGAGGCAGGGTTGATTTATCCTATCCCTTTGTATTCACTTTATGACAAGAGTCGATTATTGAAATATTACTCAATCCCATGTTAAACACAATCTATAGAAAATAAGGAAATGTATCGCTTATATGATATATATCGTTCTATTTTAATAACTTGAATAACAAAAAATTTTGAGTTTTTGTGAAAAAGATTTGTGATCCCTTAAATTATATAAATTCTATATTCGAATTATAGAATATCTATAACAGTGACAACTGTTCAGTCTATCTGATAGATATGAAAAACCCTCCCTATAATATTTTATTTTCTATTTTGATTTTCGTAATCAGATGAACAGAATAAAGATTCAAATTTGAACTTACATAATTTTTTTATCCATCTCATAAAAAAATTGGATTTCTTTCTTCTTTATCTTTGATCTATTTTAAATTAAATCAGAGACGAGTCAATTAAAAAAGGAAGGCTTATCTTCCTATGAAGATCAAACGTGATACTTAATTATTGTCCAATTTTCTTCAAATTAAATAATATTAAATAATGATGTCTAAATAGGAAACTTTTTAAATTTCAATTAGAACTATTTTGACTAAATTTTGATTCCTTGTAAGTGGAATTTTTGGTACTCAAAAGGTAGGAAATCCTTTAATCAATCCTATATGAGTCACTTGAAGATGCAGATTCATATTTCTATTTGTTTCTATTATCTATATATTATTTATGTATGTTAAAGATCTTTTCTTGCTAAGACTTTTTCAGAAAAACCGTTCCACGTATCATATATAGAAGAAAAGGTCTAGATTACGATGTCGATGTACAACTGAACCAATGACTATTCATGATTCCATGATTGAATCAATTCCATACCGGTTCCAAATTAGAGGAATATTATGGTAAAACTTCGTTTGAAACGATGTGGTAGAAAGCAACGTGCGACTTGAAGGACACGATCCGTTGTGGATTTTGACATCCACCATTTTCGATTTATCTAGGAATGAGGGTGCTCTTGGCTCGACATTGTTTGTTCTGTTACACTCGATTTTTGGGGGGTTGTAAATAGTCCACGATGGAGCTCGAGTAGAAAGGATTAATTAATTTCTCGGGGGCAAGGATCTAGGGTTAATGCCAATAAATCGGAACAACTTCGTAAATGTATCTTCCATATATAGAAATCAAAAGCATCCAATTCGAGTCAAGTTTTCAATTCAAAAGTAAAACTTGTTGGAATTTATCCAACTTTTTCGATTCAAAGTGTATCACTCGTGAATCAGCTGTCCAGAGGATTCTTTGATAGAAAGAAATCAAAAAAGGGTATGTTGCTGCCATTTTGAAAGGATTAAGAAGCACCGAAGTAATGTCTAAACCCAATGATTAAAAATAAGAATTAAAGGATCTAAGAACAAGGAAACACCATTTTAATTGTCTCGATAGTCTCAATAACTGGATCAGACTAAAGACTCCAAATAGAATTTGAAACGAGAGAAACAAAAGGGGGTAAAGACCACTCAATAAATGAAATTTACTAAATATTTTTCCTTTGAGCTAGTTGAGAGTTATCCAACTTGAGTTATGAGTACGAATGGTTTCTTTTTCATTTTCAGGAAGGAAAAAAAAGACTGAAATCATAGTCTAAGTGATTTTATAGGCTCATTTGTCATTTAATTTATTAGAATTGCATACATAGACAAAACGTCGAATCAAATCATTTTTTCTCGAGCCGTACGAGGAGAAAACTTCCTATACGGTTCTAGGGGGGGTATTGTTCATCTACATCTATCCCAATGAGCCGTCTATCGAATCGTTGCAATTGATGTTCGATCCCGAAGAGAAGGAAAAGATCTTAGAAAGGTGGGATTTTATGATCCAATGAAGAATCAAACTTATTTAAATGTTCCTGTTATTCTAGATTTCCTTGAAA